GGTTCATCCGACACGTACACGTCATGGACATCCTGCCTTTCTATGTTCAATAGACGTGTATGTAACTATTGAGAGTGAAGATATTATGCACAATGTGCGTATTCCGTCCAAAAGTTTTCTTTTAGTTCAAAATGATCAATATGTAGAATCAGAGCAAGTAATTGCTGAGATGCGCGCAGGAACAGCCACTTTGAGTGTTAAAGAGAAGGTTCGAAAACATATTTATTCTGATTCAGAGGGCGAAATGCATTGGAATACCGATGTATATCATGCATCGGAATTTACATATGGGAATGTTCATCTCTTACCAAAAACAAGTCATTTATGGATCTTATTAGGGGAGCCATGGAGATCCAGTCTCGTCTCCCTTTCGATTCACAAGGATCAAGATCAAATGAACGCTCATTCTCTTTCTAGAAAACGAAGATCTATTTCTAACCCCTCAGGAACTACTAATCAAGCGAGACCCAAATTCTTTAGGTTGGAGTGTTCTGGGAAAAGAGGGGGTGAGATTCCTAATTCTTCAGAACGTAATCGAATCATAACGGGTCTTTGTAATCTCAGATATACGACCATTCTCGACGCGAATTCCGATTTATTGGCAAAGCGGCGAAGAAATAGATTCATCATCCCACTCCAAACGATTCAAGAACGCGAGAACGAACTAACACCCTCTTTGGGGATCTCAATTGAAATACCGATCAATGGGATTTTCCGTAAAAACAGTATTCTTGCATATTTCGATGATCCGCAATATAGAAGAAAGCACTCGGGAATTACTAAATATGAAACAGTCGAAATGCAGTCAATCGTCAAAAAAGAGGATTTCATTGAGTATGGGGGAGTCACGGAATTAAAGCCAAAAGACCCAATAAAAGTCGATCGATTTTTTTTTATTCCCGAGGAAGTGCATCTCGTACCCGAATCTTCTTCGATACTGGTACGAAACAATAGTATTATTGGAGGAGATACACCAATCACTTTAAAGACAAGAAGTCGAGTGGGCGGGTTAGTCCGAGTGGAGAGAAAAAAAAAAAGAATTGAACTTAGAATCTTTCCTGGAGATATCCATTTTCCTGGAAAGACAGCAAAGATCTCCCAACATAGTGGCGTTTTGATACCACCAAGAACAGGAAAGAGAAATTCCAAGGAAGACAAAAAATGGCTCTATATCCAACGGCTCACACTTACCAAGAGAAACTATTTTGTTTTAGTTCGACCTGTAATCACATACGAAATAACGGATGGGATAAATTTAGTAAGACTTTTACCCCCGGATATACTGCAAGAAAGGGATAATGTACAACTTCAAATTGTCAATTATATCTTTTATGGAAACGGCACGCTAATTCGGGCAAGTTCGGAGACAGGTATTCAATTAGTTCGGACTTGTTTAGTATTGAATTGGGACCAAGACAAAAAAAGTTCTTCTAGCGACGAGGCCCGTGCTTCCTTTGTTGAAATAAGGACAAATGGTTTGATTCAAGATTTTCTAAGAATCGACTTAGCAAAATCGCCTATTTCGTATACTATCAAAAGGAATGATCTATCGGGTTCAGGGTTGATCTCCGAGAGTGAATCAGATCGCACCAGGATCAACCCCTTTTCTTCCATTTATTCCTATTCCAGAGCAAGGATTCTCGAATCCCTTACCCAACATCAAGGAACTATCCATACGTTGTTGAATCAAAATAACGAATGCCAATCTTTGAGAATTTTGTCAGCATCCAATTGTTCTTGTTCGCGACTAGGTCCATTCAACGCTGTAAAGTCTCCCGATGTGATAAAAGAATTCAGTCACAAGGACCCCCTAATTTCAACTAGGAAATTGTTGGGTCCTTTAGGAACAGATCTTCAAATTGCGAATTTTTATTTATTTTCACATTTAATAACTTCTAATCAGATCTTGGTAACTAACTATTTCCAACTTGACAATTTGAAACCGACTTTTCAAGTACTTCAATATTTTTTAATGGATGAAAATGGGAAAATTGTGAAGCCCGATCCGTGCAAGAACATCATTTTGAATCCATTTGAGTTAAATTGGGATTTTTTGCATTATACTTGTTGTGAACAGTCATCTACAATCATTAGTCTTGGGCAGTTTATTTGTGAAAATGTACGGATAGCCAAAAAAGGACCGCATCTAAAATCGGGTCAAGTTCTAATTGTTCAAGTTGACTCTGTAATAATACGATCGGCTAAGCCCTTTTTGGCTACCCCGGGGGTAACTGTGCATGGTCATTATGGGAAAATGCTTTCTAAAGGAGATACATTAGTTACATTTATCTATGAAAAATCAAGATCTGGTGATATAACGCAAGGTCTTCCAAAAGTGGAACAGGTGTTAGAAGTGCGTTCAATTGCTTCAATATCAATGAATCTCAAAAAGAGGGTGGAGGGTTGGAACAAATGTATAATAAGAATTCTTGGAATTCCTTGGGGATTCTTGATTAGTGCTGAGCTAACTATAGTGCAAAGTCGTATCTCTTTAGTTAATAAGATCCAAAAGGTTTATCGATCCCAGGGCGTGCAGATACATAATAGGCATATCGAAATTATTGTCCGTCAAATAACCTCCAAAGTGTTGGTTTCAGAAGACGGACTGTCTAATGTTTTTTTACCCGGAGAACTCGTTGGATTGTTGCGAGCGGAACGAATGGGACGCGCTTTGGAAGAAGCGATCTGTTACCGAGCTGTCTTATTGGGAATAACCAGAGCGTCTCTGAATACTCAAAGTTTCATATCTGAAGCGAGTTTTCAGGAAACTGCTCGAGTTTTAGCAAAAGCGGCTCTCCGGGGTCGTATCGATTGGTTGAAAGGCCTGAAAGAGAACGTTGTTCTGGGGGGAATGATACCGGTTGGTACTGGATTCAAAGGCAAAGGATTAGTGCACCTTCCAAGGCAACATAAGCATCTTCCCTTGGAAATAAAAGAGAAGAATCTATTCGAGGGGGAAATGAGAGATATTTTATTTCACCACAAAACCTTATTTGATTCTTTCCTTTCAAAGAATTTCCACGATACATCAGAACAATCATTTCTAGTATTTAATGATTCCTAAGAGCAGATTCATCCTTTTGATTTTAAAAGGATCTATATTTGGATTTGATCCAGTCATTTGATTTGGTAAGAGTAATCCAAATAATAATGAATAGAAAAGAAGAATGGCTTGGCCCTGTCTTTCGGGCCAATCTCTGGTAGAAGGGAAGGTTCCATCGGAACAATTTTTTTTTTCAGGGTACCTCGTCTCTTTTTGTTTTTTTTTTTTCAAAAAACAAAAAGAGGGAGGAGTATGGGGAGAAATGACAAGAAGATATTGGAACATAAATTTGGAAGAGATGATGGAAGCGGGAGTTCATTTTGGCCATGATATTCGAAAATGGAATCCTAAAATGGCACCTTATATCTCTGCAAAGCGTAAAGGTAGGCATATTACAAATCTTATTAAAACTGCTCGTTTTTTATCAGAAACTTGTGATTTGGTTTTTGATGCAGCCCGTAAGAAAAAACAATTTTTAATTGTTGGCACTAAAAAAAAAGCAGCTGATTCAGTATTACGGGCTGCAATAAGGGCTCGGTGTCATTATGTTAATAAAAAATGGCTCAGCGGGATGTTAACGAATTGGTCGACTACAGAAACGAGACTTCAGAAGTTTAGAGACTTGAGAACCAAACAAAAAACAGGAAGATTGGATCGTCTTCCGAAACGAGATGCGGCCATCTTGAAAAGACAATTATCTCACTTGCAAAGATATCTTGGCGGGATTAAATATATGACAGACTTACCCGATATTGTAATCGTTGTTGATCAGCACGAAGAATATACGGTCCTTCGGGAATGTATCACTTTAGGAATTCCAACAATTTGTTTAATCGATACAAATTGTGACCCCAATCTCGCCGATATTTCGATTCCAGCGAATGATGATTCTATCTCTTCCCTCCGATTTATTCTTAACAAATTAGTATTCGCAATTCGTGAGGGCCGTTCTGAGTCTCTAATAAATCCGTAATTAATAAGAATAAAAAAAAACTTATGTCGGTTCGGAACCCTCATAGATTTATCGAATCGCTTACTATTTCTGAATCTCAAAAACGAGATAAAAAGAACTGGGCTATAGGGTGTGATTAGTTGGTATTCCAAATATACGATTCAAGTAGTTAAGTCAAGAAAAAGATGGTTGAATCAAAATAATTTCGTTTAAAGTTTTCTTTTTATCAGAGAGCAATATGAATCTTTTATCAGGTTCCACCAACATACTAAAAGGGTTATACGAGCTATCCGGTGTGGAAGTAGGCCAACATTTCTATTGGAAAATCGGAGGTTTCCAAGTTCACGGCCAAGTACTGATTACTTCGTGGGTTGTAATTGCTATCTTATTAGGTTCCGCTGCGCTAGCTGTTCGGAAACCACAAACCATTCCGACCGGCGTTCAGAATTTCTTCGAATATGTCCTTGAATTCATTCGAGATGTGAGTCAAACTCAAATTGGAGAAGAATACGGCCCTTGGGTTCCTTTTATTGGCACTATGTTTCTCTTTATTTTTGTTTCTAATTGGTCGGGCGCTCTTTTACCTTGGAAAATCATACAATTACCTCACGGGGAGTTAGCCGCACCCACGAATGATATAAATACTACGGTTGCTTTGGCTTTACTCACGTCAGTGGCATATTTCTATGCGGGTCTTACTAAAAAAGGGTTAGCTTATTTCGGGAAATATATTCAACCAACTCCAATCCTTTTACCTATTAACATCTTAGAAGATTTCACAAAGCCCTTATCACTTAGTTTTCGCCTGTTTGGAAATATATTAGCTGATGAATTAGTAGTTGTTGTTCTTGTTTCGTTAGTACCTTTAGTGGTTCCTATCCCTGTCATGTTCCTTGGATTATTTACAAGTGGTATCCAAGCTCTTATTTTTGCAACTTTAGCCGCGGCTTATATAGGTGAATCCATGGAGGGCCACCATTGACTAGTTTTCGAAAGAGTCTTTTT